GGGCATCTACCATTATACCCACAATGATCGGCCATACAATTGCTATTCATAATGGAAAGGAACATTTGCCTATTTATATAACAGATCGTATGGTAGGTCACAAATTGGGAGAATTTGCACCTACTCTGAATTTCCGGGGGCATGCGAGAAACGATAATAAATCTCGTCGTTAATATATTAATTAATAAAGTGGATATGGGTGCTCATCGTTTATTGGTGGGAGGTGAACCTTATGATAAAGAGTGACCCAGATGTAGAAGTATACGCTTTAGGTCAACATATACGTATGTCTGCTCATAAAGCGCGAAGAGTAATTGATCAGATTCGTGGGCGTCCCTACGAGGAAACACTTATGATACTAGAACTCATGCCTTATCGAGCGTGTTATCCCATTTTAAAATTAGTTTATTCTGCAGCAGCAAATGCTAGTCACAATATGGGATTCAACGAAACGGCTTTAATCATTAGTCAAGCCGAAGTTAATGAAGGTACTAGCATGAAAAAGTTAAAACCCCGAGCCCGAGGACGTAGTTATCCGATAAAAAGACCCACCTGTCATATAACTATTGTATTGAAAGATACATCTAAAGAGAAAAACTATTTCATATGGTTAAGAAAATATGGATGGGTATATAAAGATAAGTATAAAGATGTCAGAGAGAGGTATCTATATATGATGGATCATATGCTATATCGTAACAGAATGACGTGGGCTAATAGAGAAATGATATGGCCTTATAGAGATAGCGAGGTGCTATGGGACAAAAAATAAATCCACTCGGTTTCCGACTTGGTACAACCCAAAGTCATCATTCTGTTTGGTTTGCACAACCAAAAAGTTATTCCGAGGGTCTCCAGGAAGATAAAAAAATACAGGATTGTATCAAGAATTATGTACAAAAAAATAGGAAAATATCCTCGGGTGCCGAGGGAATTGCACGCATAAAGATTAAAAAAAGAATCGATCTGATCCAGGTCATAATATATATGGGATTCCCAAAATTGTTCATAGAGGGCAGCCCGCGAGGAATTGAAGAATTACAGAGCAATGCACAAAAAGAATTGAATTCTGTGAACCAAAAACTTAACATTGCTATCACAAGAGTTGAAAAACCGTATGGACAACCTAATATTCTTGCAGAATTTATAGCCGAACAATTAAAGAATAGAGTTTCGTTTCGAAAGGCAATGAAAAAAGCTATTGAATTAACTGAAAAAGCAGATACAAAGGGAATTCAAGTACAAATTGCAGGGCGTATCGACGGAAAGGAAATAGCACGTGTCGAATGGATCAGAGAAGGTAGGGTTCCCCTACAAACCATTCGAGCCAAAATTGATTATTGTTCCTATACAGTTCGAACTATCTATGGGGCATTAGGAATCAAAATTTGGATATTTGCAGACGAGGAATAATGGGCCTTTCGTTGTCTTTCTGTTCCATCCATCCGGCAATTGAATAAAAAATCACAAACTCGTTCATTTTTTTCCGTTCAATCAAAAAAATGATAATTTTTTCGAATTCTTAATTCTATAGGGTTGAATAACAATTCGATTGACTCCATCTCCATATAATTGCTATGCTTAGTGTGTGACTCGTTGGTTTTTTATTTAGAGTTAGGTTAGGATTAAAAAACAAAGGGCCATCCCCTAGTATGAACTAATAACTATATAACTAATAACCAGCTCATTGCTTCGTATTATCTGGATCCAAGGAACCAGTCGCTATATGATGTATTGATCATATTGTTGTAGCAACTGAAGCATTTTTTTTTACATAAAAGAAAAATCAATCTATAAGGTTGTGAAGCAAAAACAAAGGGATATGGATAAATGGAGGGGTGAGAGAAAGAAAGAAAAAGAATAGCAATGATATATGATTCCAATATGTATGGTCTATGAACTATCTTATAAAAGGCAATGTAATAAAGCATTAATGTATTCGTCCATAATTAATAATTAGATTCGATGAATATGAATACAATTTATACGAAAAATCAAAAAGAATAAAGAGCGCCGAGTCAATAAAGACTGAGAAGATTGATTCAGGAACAAATTTTATTAGGAGCTCCATTGCAGAGTTCGGGCCTAGTCATTAATCGAGAAGCGATGGGAACGACAGAACCTGTGACTGAGGAAGATTCCCTTGAAAACGAATCCTAATGATTCATTGGGTGGGATGGCGGAACGAGCCAAGAACCAATTCATTTATTCTGATAGGTCATGGAACGCCCCTACGAATGAAAGGGATGTTGAAAGAGCAAATATTCGCCCGCGAAAGCCTTACTGGATTGCTAAGTTTTGGGCAATTCAATCAAAATAAATAAAATAAAGGTCAAAATAAATGAAGATTCATTAATTATAAAATGGAATTTATCATTTTATTTTATTCCTACGTGTACGTGACAGATTATATCTCAAAAAATTCCATGATTCATTATTCATTCAATTCAAAATATATACAATATTATTTAATCGTTTCATTCGCGAGGAGCTGGATGAGAAGAAACTCTCATGTCCAGTTCTGCAGTAGAGATGGCATTGAGAAACAACCATCAACTATAACCCCAAAAGAACCAGATTTCGTAAACAACATAGAGGAAGAATGAAGGGAATATCTTATCGAGGCAATCGAATTTGTTTCGGCGGATACGCCCTTCAGGCACTTGAACCCGCTTGGATCACATCTAGACAAATAGAAGCGGGGCGACGAGCCATGGCACGATATGCGCGTCGTGGTGGAAAAATATGGGTACGTATATTTCCAGACAAACCTGTTACAGTAAGGCCTACCGAAACACGTATGGGTTCGGGGAAAGGATCTCCCGAATATTGGGTATCCGTCGTTAAACCGGGTCGAATACTTTATGAAATGGGTGGAGTATCAGAAATTGTAGCCAGAGAAGCTATTTCTATAGCTGCGTCCAAAATGCCTATACGAACTCAATTCGTTATTGCGGGATAGGGATATGGAACGAAAGGAAAGGGGCCTTGTGATGAAAAAACCGCAGTTTTTTTATTTCTGGACAAACAATCTTTCTTCTTTTTTTCTTCGCCCTTTAGTTAGTTAGCATTGAAAGAAAAAAGAGAAAAATAATAAGAATGATATGATTCAACCTCAGACCTATTTAAATGTAGCGGACAACAGCGGGGCTAGAGAATTAATGTGTATTCGAATCATAGGAGCTAGTAATCGCCGATATGCTCATATTGGTGACGTTATTGTTGCTGTAATCAAAGAAGCAGTTCCCAATATGCCTCTACAAAGATCAGAAGTGATCAGAGCTGTAATTGTACGTACATGTAAAGAACTCAAACGTGACAATGGTATGATAATACAATATGATGACAATGCAGCAGTTGTCATTGATCAAGAAGGAAATCCCAAAGGAACTCGAGTTTTTGGTGCGATCGCTCGGGAATTGAGACAGTTGAATTTTACTAAAATAGTCTCATTAGCTCCTGAGGTATTATAAATAGATTCTAAATAAATACTAATAGATGAAAACATAATAAAACATAAAAAAAGGGAGGTTCATAGTAAGATATCTGAACTGAATTAGATTCCATTAATTAGTAGAATGCATTAGTAGATTGTTTCTCACGCATATACCTTTAATAATTCATGAAAAAAAAAGAGTAGAGCATGCTGATTATATAAAAACCCGGAGGCACCAGTTCATCATGGGTAGGGACACTATTGCCGAAATAATAACTTCTATACGAAATGCTGACATGGATAAAAAAGGAACGGTTCGAATAGCATCTACAAATATCACTGAAAACATTGTTAAAATACTTCTACGCGAAGGCTTTATCGAAAATGTGAGAAAACATCGAGTAAGCAAGAAATATTTCTTGGTTTCAACTCTGCGACATAGAAGGAATAGAAAAGGGCCATATAGAACTGTTTTAAAACGTATCAGCCGACCCGGCCTACGAATCTATTCCAACCATCAACGAATTCCTAGGATTTTAGGAGGAATGGGTATTGTAATTCTTTCGACTTCTCGAGGTATAATGACAGACCGAGAGGCTCGACTAGAAGGAATCGGGGGAGAAATTTTGTTATATATATGGTGATCTTTATGATCTACGAATTGCATCCGTAGGAAAACTTCCTATTTTTTTTTTGAAAAAAGAGGAAGGGTTGTCTAATATCACTCCTACTCCATGAGTTGATAATTAAAGGGGTTACCTGGAATGAAAGAACAAAAATGGATTCATGAAGGTTTAATTACTGAATCACTTTCCAATGGTATGTTTCGGGTTCGTAGTGACTTTTCAACATTCCTCTCGTTCGGATACAATCGGAGGTTAAAAATTTCAAGAGACTTATTTTCTTTTCTTCGAAGGAGTCGATTCAAAATTAAAATAAAATTAAGGAGAAACAA